TGTGGCATCGATTGTACAAGTTCGTGAAGAGGGCTGGACGAGTGGAATGAGGGAGAGCGGCTCGATCGACAAAAAAGAATAGTAGCCCCCTAGAACCTGGCAAAGTCATTATCATTATCAATGAATTCCCGAGCAATTCTCAACCAACATATGCGATTCATTCCCGTAAAGATTCTAACACACAGAAGACTCCTTACCTTAGGAGCGGGATGAGTGATACATCCGGCGAGCGCCGGTGAAGAACACAAGGAAAGCAGGAGCTCGGGTATTGAGATATTCCATCAAGAGAAAGGAGGCAGACTGGTAATAAGGCCGACCGCATAGGGGGAGGAAACCGAAAAGCTAAGCTTTGCGGAGCGGACCAATCTTCCGTACCGCCCCCCTGACTCTCTCCCTATAAAAAAAGCCTGCGGGAAGCGCGAAGAGCTAAGCCACTAATGTCGTGGCGAAGGTTATACCTCGGAAAGTCCGCGAAGTTAAGGTTTTGTATGTATTATATCCTTTCGATCGAGCGACAACTTCTAAGGAAGGTCTTCATTCCCCTTTGAAAGAAGTAAAAAAAATTGTGAAAATCCCGATTACATTACCGCAGGCCAAAATGCAATTTTGAAAAGCAAGCCAGAGAAAAGCATCGTTGAGATAATACTTTTCATCCTAATCTCATCTACTGAAAAAGGGGCCCTCTTGATCACCTGAAGATTTTTTTAGGCGGAATTGGCATAATTATTACCGTGAGGATTGAGCTGCCAAAAGAGATTATCCTCCCTATAAAAAAAGAAAAAAAAGAAAGAAAAAATTCGAACCGGCCTTTCCTTTGATAGTCGACAAGCTTGACTTATAGCGAATTCCATAGAATTGGGCCGGCCGCCTGGAATCAAAAGACTTTCGAACCCGTTGAAGATCCTTGTGGCTCCGGATTCCTCCAATCCAGCCGATTCCGAATCGACCAATTCCGGGATCTTTTGCAGCGAAGGCCAGTCATCGAATTCTTCAAACCTGGGGCATGTCGATCCTGAATGAAACTAAACATCATTGATCCTACTATCAATCAATCCGTCATACAAAGGCCTAACTCCGGCTCTCTCTACGGGTGGAAGGAGGGGCAACAGCCTTGTCAAGGCGCGGGCCAAGCCCACTCAAAGTGAAGCGATTTATACCGAGCAAGAACCTGCACTAGAATAGGAAAAGCCAGACATTCCTTCTTTTCAGAATTCCAGTCCTGCGGGCCTGCCCGAACTGTCAGTGATTCAAACAAAGACGCGGGTGCGAGTCTTCCTCGGTTGAAGTAAAAAAAGTCCTCCTCCTTTATCTTATTCCTACCATCCGGGGCGAAAGGATGAGACGGAATAGCGTGTAATTTCGGAACCGTTCATAAGCTTTCCCTTGACTAATATAAAAGTAAAGGCAGCTATCTGGAGAATTTTGGGCCGAAGGCATCACAAGATCGAGAGGAGCCATCTTGATTCGGACTAGAGGAGGAAGGAACCTGAGCCCATAGGTGTAGGAATCAATCCAAGAAATTGTCTCGTTGCCAATTAGAGTAGAGCCAAAGGCAGCTATCGCGATGAATTGTTACAATGTGTGCCTCCTTCTGGGGAAGCGCGCATGCAGATGCAGGAAGGAAGCTTCTGCACAGCAGACAATGAATCTATGGGTCCCATGCCTTGTTAGACGACCCGTGCCTTCATCCAAACAGGTGCCTCCTAGGCGGAGAGGAGGGCTTAGGATCGCCTTTACCAGGGGGATGAGGATGAGACAGAGTTGACTCCCGCGGCCTCTCGGTAGAAGAGGGAGAAAGCCCAGTCTTCTATCTCAGTCTCAACAGAAGGTAAGAGGAAGGGCCATTCCCTCTTTCCTTCGGGAAGGGCTTAAAAGCGCCTTCATCATGTCAAGCTTCAGGCAAGCGATTGGCTCCAAGGGACTTTAGAAGAAGAGCAATGAGCGTAGTGTTGAACTCTTTCAGTAAGCACCCCTTCCGAAATAGAAATCCATCCTTGATTGCCATCGATATTTCCTCCCTAACTAGCCCCTTATTAATATAAAATGAAAGAAGAAGTTCGGGAAACCGTCAGGCCCCACTCAAACTAGCTGCCCTACCACCTTAGAATTAGAAAGAAGCATTTCTTAAAAAAAAAGAAAGAAGCCCGAATGCTCAAGCTCAATATCATATGGGTTGTGTTCTACCAACGAGCAGCCAGGAGCCTAAAGAAAGCACTGAGAAAGAGATAAGTGTTCCTTATAGGTTCGTATATATATACTGTGGCGCTATATGATCTTTAGCTATAGGTCTCGTGTGCTTGCTATAGAAAGTACATATACGAGTCACGAGTAAGAGGAAGTGGTAACGGTCGATGGATGTTCATATTTGAGTATTTGCTGACGGAATGCCTAACATCAAGGTGACAGGATTCGAACCTATGGCCCTCTGTACCCAAAACAGATGCGCTGACCAGACTGCGCTACACCTCGTCTCACCACCCCGGAGCATATAGATCCACCCGATCGATGAACACTCAAACCGAACTCACCCATCCTTTTGGGCACAGGGACGCGAGAACCTAAGAAACAGCTTTTTTTTTTTCGAAATCTGCCTCCAGCAAGATAGGGCGACGCAAAAAAGCCGTATAGTGCAGGAGCGCTCACATTTTTTGGCTTACTCTTGCACTTGAATTTCAAAATCCGGCTCGCTCCCGGCCTTTGGACCCTTGGCCCGCTTAGAAGTGGATTCGAACCACTGACACAAGGATTTTCAGTCCTTTGCTCTAACCAGCTGAGCTACCTGAACCACTTTCCTAAAATCTGTTTTATTCATCGAATAGTGCCCTACCTTACCACTTGACTAGTAAAAAGCCCTTGTACTAAAAAAAATAGAATATATATAATAGGCCTTTTTCGCTTCTTCGTCAAGCTTTCGAGCAGCTCTTTCAACTGCCGCCTAATCCCCCAACATGCTCAAGAACCGAGAGCCGTCCTGTCCCTGGACAGCCGGAGGGAGCTTGCTTATAGAAAGAAGATAGGCCGATCAAACAAAAAGAACGCGCAAAGGTCTCTCCGCTCCTAGTCACTAAGTAGTGCTATTCTGGGGGGCTGGACTCCACCAAGAGGTTCTTTCTCTCACGTCATTTCGCCCGCCCGTTTCACTTCTGTTCCGGAGGAAATGGGATTTGAACCCATGATACAATCTTCTTGTATGTCGATTTAGCAAACCAATGCCTTAAGCCGCTCAGCCATACCTCCAAGTTGTTGATCGGAATGGAATTTGATGTGCCGGGTTTGGTTGGTTGGTTGCCCGAAGGGCTATCTGATCCGATCAACTGCGTAAGCCGTAGCGCGCTAGCGCGCGTACTATTCCGGGGACTCTATCCAGATCTATGGATCTCCCCAGCATCCAAGCGAGACTCCATCAAAATCTGACACTCGTTGGGCGACGCCTTCTTTTCTACGAACACCCCACCACTGAATGATGAACTTTGCCAGTTTTCGCCTCCGACCCGACCAGGAGAGAACACAGGGTCAAGCCGAGCCCTTACCCGCCTGAATGGAATTCATCTCTCCTTCGTGAAGGGAGAAAGCCCGTGGAACTGGACTGTGACTCTTCTATTACATTATGGAGAAGTCCATTCTCGTCATGGTCGATCCACGTCCTACCGTAGTGCCCGGAGAACCAGGCTTGCTTAGCTTACAAAGCTAGCTTACTAACGCGAATCATTTTTGATTGATTGCACGAGCTAGCCAGCAAGCCAGCAAAGCCCCCGACGCTTAATCGCTTCATTTAGGCACCTACTGACACTAAAGCCGTTCCACTCGTGCTTCTCTAACGAGAATAACTTCGTTCCACTCTCCCAACAGGCCAGCAAGCCATTCCTAGCGGCTTAGCCCTTGTTAAAGGCTAAAGAGCGTACTGAACACTCACCCTTTCTCGCCAGCAAGCTAAGCTCCTAGTCCTCTTAGCCGGCTTACCTTTAACCTAACTCTCTAGTTTATGGCCTAAAAACACGGGAAAACACTACTTTTTGATCAAAAAAAACAGAAGGCCATTTAAAAGCTCTTTTCTTGTGTTCTTGAGTACACGTTAGGATATTACTTCAGGGGCTATCCAAGCCATTGAGGAGCCTGCTCAAGCTGCTGAGGATGATGAAGACTATCGCCCACAATTAGAACCATCTAAAATAACGTATATGATGGATCCATTACGAATGTATCGTCCCAGAAGACCATCACTCTGGTTTCACTGATCGAGCAACGCGGTTATTTCGCGGACCTTTCTGTTCCTAGTTAAAGTGTAGGCCTTTTGGACTTAAGCTGGGATTTGGTATTTCGAAGGCCCCAGGTGTTACTATCATTTCTAGGCATCGTCTGTACTTAACAGTTCCCTTTAGTGTAGTTTCTCGGAGATATCTGGATTCTTTTTTTTTATTAAAAAAAGAAGAGTCTGGGATGAAAGAGAAGAAAAAAGGTAGTTTACTTGCTTAGTGCTTGTGCGCTAAGGGAAGAAAGATCGAAAAGTAGAAACTTTCGAAAGCGCACTCACTCTTCTCAAAATCTCTTAAGAGAAGAAAGATCTACGCTACGAAAAGGAGCGAGCGGAGAGAGCATAAAGAGCTTACTTATAAGGTACGAGCTTAGAGCCTTGCGTCACTCTGGTATGCTAATCACTTCGTTGTACGACTCTGGAACGGTAGTCGCTTAGTGCGACAGCACTATGGGATGCAAAGAAGCTTCGTCACCCTTCTTTAGTTGCTTCTCCTTTTTTCATCGAGATTGGGTTGGTGTTCAGTGTACCGCTTGTGTAGCCTATGCGAAGCAAGCGAGTACAAGATCGAAAAGAATGCGTTGCATGGAAAAGTGAGATGTCCAAGATATTCAGAACGAGGGGAAGAATCGACGAGGAATCTAGACTAGAGAGGAATATAGAACATCAAATCGTGAATGAAAAAGAAAAAGCGTGAGGAGAATTATCAACTCGAGATGTTAGAAGGTGCAAAACTAATAGGGGCCGG